TCTTGGATCTGTCAATTATGTTATGGTCGGAGTCCCACTCACGGCGACCTGGTCGAATTGGGAGAAGCCGTAGGTATTATTGCGGGTCAATCAATTGGGGAACCAGGGACTCAACTAACATTAAGAACTTTTCATACCGGTGGAGTATTCACAGGTGATACTGCCGAGCATGTACGAGCTCCTTCTAATGGAAAAATAAAATTCAATGAGGATTTGGTTTATCCCACACGTACCCGTCATGGGCATCCTGCTTTTCTATGTTCTATAGACTTGTATGTAACTATTGAGACTCGGGATATTATCCATAATGTGAATATTCCACCAAAAAGTTTGATTTTAGTTCAAAATGATCAATATGTAGAATCAGAACAAGTGATTGCCGAGATTCGTGCCGGAACGTCTACTTTTCGTTTTAAAGAGAAGGTACGAAAACATATTTATTCTGAATCAGAGGGAGAAATGCACTGGAGTACCGATGTCCACCATGCATCTGAATATACACATGGTAATGTTCATCTATTACCAAAAACAAGTCATTTATGGATATTAGCAGGAGGTCCGTGCAGATCCAGTATAGTGTCTTTTTCGCTCCACAAAGATCAAGATCAAATGAATGTTCATTCTTTTTCTTTCGAAGAAAGATATATCTTTGACCCCTCAATGACTAATCATCGAGTAAGACATAAATTGTTGGATACTTCTGGTAAAAAAGATAGGGAAATTCTTGACTATTCAAGACCTGATCGAATCATATCCAATGGTCATTGGAATTTCATATATCCTTCTATTCTCCAAGAAAATTCTGATTTCTTGGCGAAAAAACGAAGAAATAGATTCATTATCCCATTACAATATGATCAAGAACGAGATAAAGAACTAATGCCCTGTTTTGGTATTTCGATTGAAATACCCATAAATGGTATTTTACGTAGAAATAGTATTCTTGCTTATTTTGATGATCCACGATACAGAAGAAATAGTTCAGGAATTACTAAATATGGGACCATAGAGGTAGATTCAATCATAAAAAAAGAGGATTTGATTGAGTATCGAAGAGCAAAAGAATTTAGTCCGAAATACCAGAAAGTAGATCGGTTTTTTTTCATTCTCGAAGAAGTGCATATCTTACCCGGATCTTCGTTCATAATGGTCCGGAACAATAGTATCATTGGAGTAGATACACAACTCGCTTTAAATACAAGAAGCCGGGTAGGCGGATTAGTCCGAGTGGAGAGAAAAAAAAAAAGTATTGAACTGAAAATCTTTTCTGGAGATATTCATTTTCCTGGAGAAACAGATAAGATATCCAGGCACTGCGGCATTTTGATACCACCAGAGACGGAAAAAAAAAATTCTAAGAAATCAAAAAAATGGAAAAATTGGATCTATGTCCAACGGATCACACCCACCAAGAAAAAGTATTTTGTTTCGGTTCGGTCCGTAGTCACATATGAAATAGCTGATGGGATAAATTTAGCAACACTTTTCCCCCCGGATCTCTTGCAGGAAAAGGATAATGTCCAACTTAGAGTTGTCAATTATATCCTTTATGGAAATGGCAAGTCAATTCAAGGAATTTATCACACAAGTATTCAATTAGTTCGGACTTGCTTAGTATTGAATTGGGACCAAGAAAAAAATGGTTCTATAGAAGAGGTTCATGCTTCCTTTGTTGAGGTAAGGACAAATGATCTGATTCGCGATTTCATAAGAATTGAGTTAGTCAATTCCACTATTTCGTATACCGGAAAAAGGTATGATAGGGCAAGTTCCGTATTGATTTCCGATAATGGATTAGATCGTACCAATATCAATCCTTTTTATTCCAAGGCGAAGATTCAATCACTTACCCAACATCAAGGAACTATTGGTATTGGTACGTTGTTGAATCGAAATAATGAATGCCAATCTTTGATAATTTTGTCATCATCCAATTGTTCTCGAATTGGTCCATTCAATGGTTCGAAATATAACAATGTGACAAAAGAATCAGATCCCATAATCCAAATTAGGGATTTGCTGGGTCCCTTAGGGACTATTGTCCCTAAAATAGCGAATTTTTTTTCATCTTACTATTTAATAACTCATAATCATATCTTGTTAAAGAAATATTTGTTACTTGACAATTTTAAACAGACTTTCCAAGTACTTAAATACTGCTTAATAGATGAAAATAGGAGGATTTATAATCCCGATCCATGCGGTAACATAATTTTGAATCCATTCCATTTGAATTGGTGCTTTCTCCATCACGATTATTGTGAAGAGACATCTACAATAATTAGCCTTGGACAATTTATTTGTGAAAATGTATGTCTATTCAAATACGAATCACACGTAAAAAAATCTGGTCAAATTTTAATTGTTCATGTTGACTCCTTAGTTATAAGATCAGCTAAACCCTATTTGGCCACTCCAGGAGCAACTGTTCATAGCCATTATGGAGAAATACTTTACGAAGGAGATACATTAGTTACATTTATATATGAAAAATCGAGATCTGGTGACATAACGCAAGGTCTTCCAAAAGTGGAACAAATCTTAGAAGTGCGTTCGATTGATTCAATATCGATGAACCTAGAAAGGAGAGTTGAAGGTTGGAACGAACGTATACAAAGAATTCTTGGAATCCCTTGGGGATTCTTGATTGGAGCTGAGCTAACCATAGCCCAAAGTCGTATCTCTTTGGTTAATAAGATCCAAAAGGTTTATCGATCCCAGGGGGTACAGATCCATAATAGACATATAGAAATTATTGTACGTCAAGTAACATCAAAAGTGTTGGTTTCAGAAGATGGAATGTCTAATGTTTTTTTACCTGGAGAATTAATCGGCTTTTTGCGAGCGGAACGAGCAGGGCGTGCTTTGGACGAAGCGATCTGTTATCGGGCAATCTTATTGGGAATAACGAGGGCATCTCTAAATACTCAAAGTTTCATATCCGAAGCAAGTTTTCAAGAAACCGCTCGAGTTTTAGCAAAAGCTGCTCTACGAGGTCGTATTGATTGGTTGAAAGGCCTGAAAGAGAACGTTGTTCTGGGGGGGATTATACCTGTTGGTACCGGATTCCAAAAATTAGTACACCCTTCAAGGCAAGACAAGAACATTCATTTGGAAATAAGAGATATTTTGTTACACCATAGAGAATTATTTTGTTCTTACGTCCAAAACAATTTCCATGAGACAAATTTCCGTGAGACATCAGAACAATCATTTACGCGATTTAATGATTCCTAAGAGCAGATTCTTTTCTTTCACTTTAACTATCTTTCAATTATCTGGTCCGATTATTGATTTGGTAAAAAAATCAAATAAGTAATTAAAAGAAATTAATGGTTTGGGTCGTGTATCAACGGTCAATCCCCCGTAGAAGGTTCCATCGGAACAATTATTTATTTCAGGTTACCTCGTCTCTTTGTTAAAAAAAAAGGAAGTCTGGGGAAAAATGACAAGAAGATATTGGAACATCAATTTGGAAGAGATGATGGAAGCAGGAGTTCATTTTGGTCATGGTACTAAGAAATGGAATCCTAGAATGGCCCCTTACATCTCTGCAAAGCGTAAAGGTATTCATATTACAAATCTCACTAGAACTGCTCGTTTTTTATCAGAAACCTGTGATTTAGTTTTTGATGCAGCAAGTAGGGGAAAAAACTTCTTAATCGTTGGTACAAAAAATAAAGCAGTGGATTCAGTAGCATCAGCTGCAATAAGGGCTCGGTGTCATTATGTTAATAAAAAATGGCTTGGTGGTATGTTAACGAATTGGTCCACTACGGAAACGAGACTTCACAAGTTCAGGGACTTAAGAGCAGAACAAAAGATGGGGAAACTCAACTGTCTCTCCAAAAGAGATGCAGCAATGTTGAAGAGAAAATTATCTACCTTGCAAACATATCTCGGTGGGATCAAATATATGACGGGGTTGCCTGATATTGTGATCATCGTTGATCAGCAAGAAGAATATACGGCTCTTCGAGAATGTGTCGTTTTGGGGATTCCGACAATTTGTTTAATCGATACAAATTGTGACCCAGATCTCGCAGATATTTCGATTCCAGCAAATGATGACGCTATAGCTTCAATCCGATTGATTCTTAACAAATTAGTATCTGCAATTTGTGAGGGTCGTTCTAGCTATATAAGAAATCGTTGATTATCATTAAGAATAATAAGATTAGTTAATTATTTGGCAACTCCATAGATTTATTGGATCGGTACTATTTTTTTTTTTATTTTTAAAAAGAGATAAAAAAAGTACTGGGGATATTGATATTATGTTATGATGTTATGTAATTTCTTGGTATCGTAAATAAAATATACGATTAATGATTCAAGTTAGTGAGTTGAGAAATAGATGGTTGAATCAAAATAATTCCTTTTTTTGAAGTTCAATTTCTGTCAGAGGACAATATGAATGTTATACCATGTTCCATTAAAACACTCAAAGGGTTATACGATATATCGGGTGTAGAAGTAGGCCAACATTTCTATTGGCAAATAGGAGGTTTACAAATCCATGCCCAAGTACTTATCACTTCTTGGGTCGTAATTGCTATCTTATTAGGTTCAGTCATCATAGCTGTTCGGAATCCACAAACCATTCCGACCGACGGTCAGAATTTCTTCGAATATGTCCTTGAATTTATTCGAGATTTGAGCAAAACTCAGATTGGAGAAGAATATGGTCCTTGGGTTCCCTTTATTGGAACTATGTTCTTATTTATTTTTGTTTCTAACTGGTCAGGTGCTCTTTTACCTTGGAAAATCATACAATTACCTCATGGGGAGTTAGCTGCGCCTACGAATGATATAAATACTACTGTTGCTTTAGCTTTACCCACGTCAGCGGCATATTTTTATGCCGGTCTTACCAAAAAAGGATTGGGTTATTTCGGAAAATACATTCAACCAACCCCAATACTTTTACCAATTAACATCCTAGAAGATTTCACAAAACCTTTATCTCTTAGTTTTCGACTTTTCGGGAATATATTGGCTGATGAATTAGTAGTTGTTGTTCTTGTTTCTTTAGTCCCTTCAGTAGTTCCTATACCTGTTATGCTTCTTGGATTATTTACAAGTGGTATTCAAGCTCTTATTTTTGCAACGTTAGCCGCGGCTTATATAGGTGAATCCATGGAGGGTCATCATTGACTAGTTTTCGAAATAGTTTTTTAAGCTTATACCAATTCATGCATGATTCAAGATAATCCACTTGGTTGGGGAACATAATAGATACAAATACAAATACGTATGAATATACGACCTAGAGTCGTAGGAAAAAAGATAGACGATATTGCGGAATTGTAAAAAAAAAAAGATGGGTTGGGGGGGTCACACTAGATGTATGTAATTTCTATAAGTCCAGCCCCTGTGTCTGTTTCGAGGAATGATTCTAGAATCCGATTCAATATAAAATATAAAATGCGGGTGGTTTACGTTATGGAAGAAACAAATGTATATGTGATATTAGATATTTACTAGTTATATAGGACTATTCCTAATATATATATATATATATATATATATATTATTGATTGATTTGATTGCGGTTCACTGCATTTATATAGTTCCAATATAAGTCTTTCCGTTTCGTCTGTGATTGTGGATTGAATGAAATGCAAAAAAGAGATGAACTCAAGGATAGTATCTAGAAGAAAAAAGAAAGGAAAGAAGAATTGAATGAAAGAATGTTTCGAAACAAAGAAATGCAATAACTAGAACCGTATACATATGTATTTACAAAAACTCCATTATGGGTAGAAACTCAAAACGAGATATCGAAATAGTTCTGACGATTCAGTAATATTACCATTTCAATTCGGAGTTTTTAGTTATTTCGACCCGATAGATCTTAATCAGATAGATCTTAATGATAAAATCTGAATGAAAAAAAAATGATAAAAAAATTTAGTAAAAATTCATTTGTTGATTGTATCATTAACCATTTCTTTTTTTTTGGTGCGAGGAACTTACCATGAATCCACTGATTTCTGCCGCTTCCGTTATTGCTGCTGGATTGGCCGTAGGGCTTGCTTCTATTGGACCTGGAGTTGGTCAAGGTACTGCTGCAGGCCAAGCTGTAGAAGGTATTGCGAGACAACCAGAAGCAGAGGGTAAAATACGAGGTACTTTATTGCTTAGTCTAGCTTTTATGGAAGCTTTAACAATTTATGGACTGGTCGTGGCGTTAGCGCTTTTGTTTGCGAATCCTTTTGTTTAATCCTAGAAATGTAAAAAAGTACCTTACATACTATACTTTTTTTCTTATTTTTTTAATTCGCTATACTTTTTTCTTATTTTATTAACTCAGAATTGCTGTTTTCTTCTTCTAATTATATCAACGCTTTACTCCTACAATTATTTATTTGTTGAGACGATACCCCAGGAAAGGAAGGACTGTTTTAAGGATGAGTAATTACTGGATCCGCTCGTTTTCTTCCTTCGCGTCCTTAGCTTAGTACAATGGAAACCTTTTTTTGACTTTTTTTAGGAATCGTTTCAACAAACGAGATATTTCACAATTGACATGAGACCCAAGACTTAACCTAATAAGTATTTTATTGGATTGGAAACTTCAAGTAAGAAATTTTAAAATTATCAAATTAAATTACTAGATTTAATCTACTCCCATAAAAAAAAAAAAATGGAAATCAAATTTATATAATAAAAAGAAATCGATCAAAAAAGGGACGACGAAGTGATACAAAAAGAACTCTGTTCTTTGTTAGTCCTATCTATAAGAGGAGAGCATATGAAAAATGGAACCGATTCTTTCCTTTCCTTGGGTCACTGGCCATCCGCCGGGAGTTTCGGGTTTAATACCGATATTTTAGCAACAAATCCAATAAATCTAAGTGTAGTGCTTGGTGTATTGATTTTTTTTGGAAAGGGGGTGTGTGCGAGTTGTGTATTTCAAGAATAGGTTGGATCCATCCGACTGCACTTTATTTATGGTATTTTATTCATTTTATAGGATAAATAGGAAAAAAAGTGCACGATCTCAACGAATTATTTCTGAATAAATTCAGAAATCATATGTAAGAACCATAGCATTTCGTGACTTATTGGTAAATTTGATTCTCTATCAACCAATAATGTGAGACCATTAACATGGTTAAAGCTAAACTGTTTGAAGTCCAGGCAAAACATGGTACTCTTTCTACCGGTACTAACGTACCGAAATGGTTTAAAAATGAATAGTTGGTAATTTATCTGATATAGAACACTCATATCGATAAAATGATTTGAACCATTTATTAAAAAAATGGGCATCTTGCTCTTTTTTCCAATGCCGAATCGACGACCTACGTAAAAAAAAATAGGAATTTTGGGATTTGAAGAAAAAAAGGAAATAAAAAAAATATAGAAATAAATTGTAAATTTAAATTTACAATTAAATAAAGAACAAATACAAATAAAGAAAGAACTTTGCTGACAATTATAGATTTTTGTCTGGTCGGAAGAGTCCTCCTAATATTCTGGTCTTATATCAGT